ATTATATGAAATCCGTCTAGTCTAGTTACTTCGTTCTCTATTTCTACTGGCAGGATCCTGAGGAAAAGAATTTCGTTTCCACCGAGCTGAAACAATATGCGATGCGGATGGTTCTAGTAAACCAAAACCACTCTCTTCCAGCTTGTTTGGCTTCAATTTCCCTTTTACAACACCAAAATAGAAGATCTAGTTACGATTGGAACTAAACTTTTGTATCTTTATCCATGGATCCTTAGTCATACTTATTCAATTGGAAGACTGGATCCAGTTCAAAAAAATTATGTTTCACGACTACATAATCCATTTTTATTTATTAAAAATAAAAATGAATTTCTAATAGGACTTTGGATACAAATCGTGAGAATGTATGTTCTTCCTCAAATATGCTATTGAGAGGTAAAGGATTAAACCTTTTTAAGAAATAAAGTTTTTGATCGGAGTATGAAAAAAAACGGAGATACCCCTTCCCTTAACTATTTAAGTTTTTAATAGAACGAATCACACTTTTACCACTAAACTATACCCGCTACATATACATTATTGTATATAAATGGACTATTTGTCGAACAAAGGAGTGAGACGCAATCAAGATAGGATCCAAATTATGGTGTTGACGCATATTTAGTCCTGTTAGCCAGGGACTTAAAAGGGTAAAGGGCACAAAGCTTTTCAAATTTTCGAATTTTTTAAATAACATACATAAATTTCAATAAGACTATATATATCCTTGTTTTGTTGGATTGCTAGTATTTTCGGATTGAAGGGGTCATTGAAGCTAGACAAAAAGAGGTACTGGCCTGGCCGGTACTTAACTAAGACCCGGCCAGGGCCGAGGGAATAAATCTTTCGTACAAAATCAAAGAAGTAAGGTATTCTTTCTATTGTATTGTAGATACTTGTTTCGAATCATTATCTAAATGTAATTCCTAATCAAATTCGTTCTTTATTTACTCTGAACTTACTTATTTTATATTAATGAAAAATAGGAAATTCCTAATATAAAATTTTATAATTGCATTTTATTTAATTATAAAATAATAATTTATAATATAATATTATATTAATATATATGTATATATATGTAATAGTAATATATATTTAATATATATTAATTAGTAATATATATTAATTCATAATATATGATATGAAATATGAAAATAAAATAAAGAAAATATTGAATTCTCCGTAATTTCTTTAATTTAAATTATTTCGATTTTCTTTTCCATTTGGAGTTTGGAGAGATGGCTGAGTGGACTAAAGCGTCGGATTGCTAATCCGTTGTACGAATTATTCGTACCGAGGGTTCGAATCCCTCTTTCTCCGCTCGCTCTGATTACTCGACCCGCTTGATACTTTCGATTTCGAACTTTCAAAAGGAATTTCAATTCCTTGAATTTATCATAGGTAAATTTATACAATATACAATAGATAAAATAATAAGAAAAGTTTAGAAAAAAAATTATTCCTCACGTCCAGGATTACGTCCTGGATCATTAGATAAGAATCCGAAGATGAAGAGAGAAACAAAGAATATCACTACTGTGTAAACAAAGAGTTTAAGACTAAGCATTACACAACCTCCAAAATAATCTTATTTTCGAAAAAGGGAATAGATTACCTATTTTTTCTTTTCAACACATCTACTATTTTGTTTAATTTGTTTGTTTAATTTTACACGACCCCCTGCAAAAAAATTCAATTTTGGAAAAGAAAGTCATTTTTACGAATTTCTTTGTATTGTATGTAATAAGATTTTTCTTTCTTACTTACAACTTACAAAAAACTTCTTGTCATATCGACAATTAGGTATTGTACGGGACCTAGACCCAGTAAACTCTTTGCTCACCGAAAGGTGAGAACGAGTAAATAAGCTGATCCAAATTCATCTTTGCGGTTATTTAATATTAATATACAATAATTGAAATTTTTGAATCGAGGGTTTATAATAATAATGTAATACTTAGTCGATCTTATTCATTTTTCGAATTTTATTATCGAATAAATCATGAATCGATTTGGATTTGGCAAAATGAGTCTATTTGGCAAAGTATTAAAAATTTTATCGAAAACTTACAGCAGCTTGCCAAACAAAGGCTAATAGAAAAAAGAAAAGAGGTATAACAGGCATAACATCTACGATTGGATTGAAAACCGCATAAGCTTCGGGCAATTTGGCAAAGAAAAAACTGTTCGAATAAAGGACAGAATTAAGACAGATACAGATTAAGCTAAAGATATTAAGCATAACAAACATTTCGTTCTTGTGTATTAGATAATTTTATTTTGATTGAATTATTTTTATAAGGGAAAAATTAAAAAGAAAGGAATTCTACTTTCATACATTATCTTAATTGAATTCTACGTAATGATCAATGAATTTTTTACATTATATATATAATTTATATGTCTTAAATCCTAGCAACAAAAATATGTACATATATATTTCATATGTATTTATTTTTCATATGTATTTATTATGTATTACGTATTATGTAATGTACTTTTTTGGGTATTTTTTTTTTTGGGGGGGGGTTGACCAATAACTAATAAGACTAGTAGTCTTTACTAGTGCCAAAGGATAAAAATGGGGCGTAGCCAAGCGGTAAGGCAGCGGGTTTTGGTCCCGTTACTCGGAGGTTCGAATCCTTCCGTCCCAGATCCTATCTATCAGAAACAGAAGATAGGATCACACTGTATCCCACATAAAAATCCCACATAAAACAAAAAATCTTTAAGAGAACAAAAAGTTGTTCTGAATTCTTAGAATGTATTTTTTTTTCATTTTTAATTAAAATTATTTTTTGGTTTATCATTCACATTCAGAATATGCTCGTACTATGTTATATTCATTTTTAAGTTAGTTACCCATTTAACTAAATTGAATATAACATATTCATCAAATGTGAATTATCACATAATGCATTCTGAATTGCAGCGTGAAACAAAGGCATCCCTCTTCCCTTCCACACAACGCCTAAAGTAAAAAATCGGTATCCCAATTTTTCTATGTGGAGATGATACTAAAGAGTAGCGAGTTTTTGTTACTAATTTCATCAGTTTCATCATCAGTCTTAGAAAACCTCTAAAGTTGTGGTATGGTAACAAAATAGGAGAATTGTCGGAATTCCATTTCTTTCTATCTTATATCTTAGATTCCTCAAATAAAAATTATTGGAAATATATGTTTGTAAATCCATGTAATGTAAAGTAAGGATTGGGGGAAATTAGTATATTTCATATACTTGTACTTGAACTTTTTTATGAAATTGATGGAAAAATTGTCGAACCTGAAGTAAAACAAAATAAAAAAAAATCCATATACCATATAACCATAAAAAATCCATATGATCATATCATATCATATAAAATAAACAAGGTAAAGTCCTATACTCATATATACTCATATATATAATATAATTGTAATTATATAATTGTAAATTATTGTAATGTAATATGTTTAATAATATTTATATGTTTAATAATATTTTTTTTATTTAATAATATTGAATATTTTTTTTATGAACTCTCGGTTGGTACTTGAAAAAGTATGATAAATTAATAGTTTCTAGAAATTTACGACCTTTTGTTTTGGGATCGTTGGACGAGTTTATTTGATTAATAATGGATTTTGCTCCAGTTTTTTAAACTAAACATATTAAATTAAAATTAAGAAATTTTAGTTTTATAGTTTTTTGTTTGTTATATTATATAAATATGTATCCTTCATGATTGACCATCCTGAACAATCTGTTGGAGATGTAAATGAGTCTTTAGCAAACGTTTTTTTTTTATAAATATGTTTTATTCATATGATAGAATATCGAGGTAAATAAATTTGATCCTTACTGAACTTTATTCTTATCCCAGATTCGCAAAAAGTATATAGAATACTTTTCTATCCATAGGTAGAAACTATCCATAGGTAGAAAGTATGGACTATTATATATTGCTTGTTGAGCCAATGACTATTCATGATTACACATATTAAATGAAATATATTTAACCTTAAATATATTTCATCGTGGTTTGAAATTCAATTGAATTTTATTTTTTTTATATTAGAGGAATGTTATGGTAAAACTTCGTTTGAAACGATGTGGTAGAAAGCAACGTGCGACTTGAAGGACATGATCGGCTGTGGATTTTTACATCCACCATTTTCCATAAAAATGAAGATGCTCTTGTCTCGACATAATTTGTTCTGTTCCATTAGGAATCTAATTTGTCTTAGATTGATAGTACGCGATGGAGCTCGAGTAGAAAAGATTGATTTATTTATCAAGGGGAAGAATCTAGGGTTAGTGCTAATCAATCAATAAGTTAGACCAACTTTGTAAATATATCCTCAATATCAATATAAAAAAAATCGAAAGGTTTAAACTTGAAACAAGTTAAAAAAAAAAAGTTTTTTTTTCGATAAAAAGAAAGGTGTATCCTAGGAAATCAATTCTTCGTATTCTATTTCTATGGGTATTCCATTTATATAGAAGAAAATAACAAAAAAACAAAAGGTATGTTGCTGCTCTTTTGAAAAGGAGTAAGGATCACCGAAGTAATGTCTAAATCCAATGATTTTACAAAGGAAAGATAAAGGATTCCGGAACAAGGAAACACTATTTTCAATTGTCTCAAGAAAGGGATCAGAATAATTGACTCGGGATGAGACAAACAAAAGAGGTTAGAGACGGCTCAATAAATGTTTAAGGATTCCCCTGGGACTATGTCAGAATTACCCAACTTGAGTTATGAGTACGAATGCAAATTTTTTTCTCGAGTTCGAGCCGTATGAGGATAAAACCTCTTATACGTTTCTGGGGGAGATTGTTTATGTGCATCTATCCCAATGAGCCATCTATCGAATCGTTGCAATTGATGTTCGATCCCGACGAGAAGGGAGAGATCTTCGAAAAGTGGGTTTTTATGATCCGATAAATAATAAAACTTATTCAAACGTTCCTGCTATTCTATATTTCCTTGAAAAAGGTGCTCAACCAACAGGAACTGTTTCTGACATTTTTAGGAAAGCAGATTTATTTAAAGAAAAAATTTCGAGTTAAAGTTAATTAGTTAAAATGAAAAGTTAATTAAAAGAAAAAAGACCAAAATAAAGAAAAAAGGGGGGGAGGAATAAATATATATATAGTGTAATTATTTACATTTACCTACAATTTATTATCTATAATTTGTCCTTTTCCTGTTATAGGAATCCAGCAACAAACAAGGAATTAATCTTGTTTATCCTTTATTGATTGAATAAACCTGTCTGTCTTTATCTCTTCCTTATTTTATAAATATAAAAATTTCTGATTTATTTATATTTTTTTTGTTTGTGCCAATCCAACAAAAATCTTTATTTGATTTACTTTAGTTTTTTATTCGTTTTATCACCATTCTAGTCATATTTATATTGACAATGTTATATTGAACAAATATAATTGATCGTAGATAAAGAAATCTCTTTATCCTGACCCTATCCTATATTGTATTATTGGATTTGGTTTTCAATTCACTTCAGTCAAATGACGGGTTTGTATTGCCGGGTTTACTGTCATAGAAGATGTTTTTTTTTTTCCTTAACTCGGGTTAAATAAAAAAATATATAAATAAACGGTTGGTCCGTCGGAATTTTGGCATTTCTATTAGGAATTTGGTGCTTTTTACTATGATCTATACATTTTTTTTCTAATTGATCAATAAATCAACAAGAAAGATTTGTTCTTAGTTCAATGTTTTGATGGGGTCGCGCAGTCTAATTCAATTGGTTTTTTATTTCGATCGTATCTACATATCCAACTTTTGTTTTGAAGGGTTGGGTTGCTAACTCAACGGTAGAGTACTCGGCTTTTAAGTGCGACTATGATCTTTTACACATTTTGATGAAGCAATAAATTCGTCCAGACTTTTGGTAGAGTCTATAAGACCACGACTGATCCTCAAAGGTAATGAATGGAAAAAGCAGCATGTCGTAATACGTAATATAATAAAATAATAGATTTATTATTTTATTTTCATTGAAAAAATTTCAAATTAAAATGAAAGTGAAATTAAGAATTTCTCCTTACTCAATTCTTACAATTTTTTTTGGTAGGGGAGTGGACAAAACAAATTCAAATTTATAGTTTGGTCTAGTGAATAAATGGATAGAGCTTCATGGCTCCAATTCCAATTCTGATAAACCAAAAAGCAACGAGCTTATGTTCTTAATTTGAATTAAATGATTACCCGATCTAGTTAGACGTTAAAAATGGATTAGTGCCTGGTACGGGAAAGGATGGGGTCTCCCGTGAGGAGACCATCGATTCTTTTTTTTTATGAATCCTAAATATTGATTATTATGGGTTAGAGACGAATGTGTAAAAGAAACAGTATACTGATAAAGATAATTAATTCCAAAATCAAAAGAGCAATCAGGTTGCAAAAATAAAGGGTCATTATCCTCTTGTAATTATAACGAAGATAAACCATTTTTGATAGAAAAAGGGGAGTAAAAAAACCTATTGATTGGATTTCCTCTTTCCTTTACAGGTTTATTATTATTATTGTTTATTATTATTATTGTATATATACATAATCTTATTTATTATACATAATACTCTGTTTTGACCATATTGCACTATGTATCAGTTATTTTATAACTCAAGAAGTTCCTTCTACCTCTGCTTCACGTGGAAATATAAATGGAAGAATTACAAGGATATTTAGAAGAAGATAGATCTCGGCAACAACAGTTTCTATATCCACTTCTCTTTCAAGAATATATTTACGTATTTGCTTATGATCATGGGTTAAATAGTTCAATTTTTTATGAACCCCAAAACTCCTTGGGTTATGACAATAAATTTAGTTCAGTACTTGTGAAACGTTTAATTATTCGAATGTATCAAAAAAATTATTTGATTTATTCGGTTAATGATATTTACCAAAATATATTTGTTGGGCATAACAATTATTTTTATTTTAATTTTTTTTCTCAGATTCTATCTGAAGGTTTTGCAGTCATTGTAGAAATTCCATTTTCGCTGCAGTTAATATCTTCCCTTGAAGAAAAAGAAATACCAAAATCTTACAATTTACAATCTAGTCATTCAATATTTCCTTTTTTAGAGGATAAATTATTGCATTTAAATTATCTATCCGATATACTAATACCCTATCCCGTCCATATGGAAATCTTGGTCCAAATGCTTCAATCCTGGATCCAGGATGTTCTCTCTTTACATTTATTGCAGTTCCTTCTCCACGAATATTATAATTGGAATAGTCTCATTATTCCGAAAAAATCTATTTACGTATTTTCAAAAGAAAATAAAAGACTATTTTGGTTCTTATATAATTTATATATATATGAATACGAATTTCTATTAGTGTTTCCTTGTAAACAATCCTCTTTTTTACGATTAATATCTTCTGGAGTCCTTCTTGAGCGAATACATTTTTATGTAAAAATAGAACATCTTGGAGTGTGTCGAATTTTTTGTCAGAAGACTCTATGGATTTTCA